CCGCAATGAATAGGGAAGGTATAGTAATGCTATGAATGACCCAGTATCGAATACTAGTAATAATATCAGCAAAAGAACGTTCTCCCGTGCTTCCAGACATGCTGAGCTCCACAAATTCTTGTATGTTCAAAAAAAAAGGCGGGCCGACTCCGTTAAAGATGGAATCAGTAAATCTAAAACTACTGATACTGGATCTTTGTGAGATCGTCAATCTTGTACCAAAGGTGTATTTAGAGTAGACCGAATCAGTATAGCTATCCTTCCTATAGCGCAGCAACGCAGCCTCGATCATTACCGAAAGGAAATGCTATTGCTATATCTTCCTTGTCTATGTATAAATTTATTTTCCTTAGAATATAAGATTAAGTAAGGTTTATATTAGTGGATTCATCATAGTAATAGAAAGTAAAGATCTTGAATGGATGGGCTCTAATAATTAATGAGAGATATCATGATTAAAAGATCTCATTATATTCATAATATTCCATTATATGTTATGTGAAATCTATAAATGGTGGTTCGGTTCATATTTTATTTTTTTGAATCCTCTCGTTTTATTAAAGTAATTGGTAATTGTTCGTTCATAGAACAAATATGCTGATACTATTTCATTTTAAACATTTTAAACTTCTAAACTGAAGTTATTATTACTATTCTAAATAGTAATTATTAGAAATGGAAATTCTTATTACTATCCCTATCTATTTAATTCTTTACTTTTTCATTGGCTAATTGGAATTAATATATTAGAATTATATTTCATATTTTTTATTCTTCTTTTTTTTTTTTAGTGTCCGTCTATAATGACTGATTAATCAAGAACTTTCAATTGGAACTCAACGAATTCTTTCAATTAGTTTTTCTTACCGTCATATCTGGATTGAGACTTAGGTAAATGTTTTATTCATATATGTAGTAAAAGAACATATCTAATTTAGCTCTTTCATGCCTATTCTAACTAGTTATTTTGGTTTTTTACTGGCTGCTTCAACTATAACCCCAGCTATATTTATTGGTTTGAACAAGATACGACTTATTTGAAATAATGAAAGAAATGAAATTCAATAAACAATTTCAAAAAATAAAAATCAAAGCCTCTCCTAATATTTCATTTCAGGTATTCTATGGTTTCTTCCCACGTCAATTGCCAATTCATGGTCATTGAGATTCATGGATAATTCAGATTAATATTTAGGGATAGATCTTACCTCTCTTTTTATTCCCTAAAGCAAATCGAAATGATTGAAGTTTTTCTATTTGGAATCGTCTTAGGTCTAATTCCTATTACTTTAACAGGATTATTTGTAACTGCATATTTACAATACAGGCGCGGTGATCAGTTGGACCTTTGATTAAGTAACATCTCTTTTTTTGATTGACCTCCTCTTTGTAGGAGGTCAAATTTAAGTTGCAATTCTACTTTGTTTTGTTAAGTTATTTCATTGTAATTCGACATAACATAAACGGAATCACGCTCTGTAGGATTTGAACCTACGACATCGGGTTTTGGAGACCCGCGTTCTACCGAACTGAACTAAGAGCGCTTTCTTATATCCTATAAAAGTAGATACGATTGTAAAGAAAAGGATTTTTTTAACCCCGAGGGTTTTGTGTGCATATAGTATGCAAAAATGAAAAATTATGTCCAAAATTTCCCGATCTTATTCAATGAATACCTCCTAACTGTCCATAGGAGAAAGAATAGGTAGGGATGACAGGATTTGAACCTGTGACATTTTGTACCCAAAACAAACGCGCTACCAAGCTGCGCTACATCCCTTTTAAAGATTGTTGTACAGTGTCCATTGTATAAAATCCATGTCTTGTTTTCCACATCCTTCTTTTTTGCTCTACCATCTCTATATAGATAGGTAGATAATTTTTTTGTCATTTTCTTTTAGAGGGCGACAAAATGGAATCTGCTGGATCATTGTACATATATATGCATTTTAGTTAGTAATTCCTAATTAGAATTTCATTTCAAGCAAAAACAAATAATCTTGAACTAAAATTCAAATATCGGGTTATCTATGATCTATGTATTAGAGACTATATATGTATTACAATATACAATATAAATAAAGAATTGAAATAAATAAGAAAAAAAAAAAAAAGAAAAGACGAAGGAGGATTTTCAATGCGAGATATAAAAACATATCTCTCAACGGCACCTGTGCTAACCACTCTATGGTTTGGGTCTTTAGCAGGTCTATTGATAGAAATTAATCGTTTATTTCCAGATGCCTTGTCATTCCCTTTTTTTTCATCTTGATTGAATTCTTTTATTGATCTGTGAAAAAATGAAGAAGATTTGAGATACAATTCTACGTAACATGGCTCCAATTTCGCCTCCTTTTTCTTTTCTATTCTCAAAAAAGAAAGAGAAAGAGTGTATCGAACCTCAGTCAAAATACAGTGAATCTACGATAGAATTTTGGGGAAAATAAATGGAAATGTGGATCCAGTCTAGGGGCGGTTCCACGAAATTCTAACATAGAAAGAAGAAGAAGATACTGAGATTAGGATAGGAAGAATTCATAGTTAGAAAAAATTGTATTAATTAATTATTTAATTATTATGATATTCGTAATATTATTCTATTAGTAATATTATTCTATTAATGAATATGACTCTTTTTCTTTATAGTTATATTAATTAATAGTAATTCTTTTTTAGATTATAGTACTTAGAAGTCATTCGAATTATTAGAATTAGAAAAAGAAAATATTTACAAATTCCATTTCTAGTTAATAACTTTTATTAATATAGTTTATTAATATAGTTAATACAGTATAGATATAGAATGTAGATTCTTTTTTCTTTTCTTTTTCTTTGGTTCGGATCAAAAAGAAAATGAAGAGAGTTCTAAAGTGAAGTCGATCCAAAATGAAAAGGAGGTTCATGGCCAAGGGTAAAGATATTAGAATTATAGTTATTTTGGAATGTACCTGTTGTGTTCGAAAGGGTGTCAATAAAAAATCGCCGGGCATTTCTAGATATATTACTCAAAAGAATCGACACAATACACCCAATCGACTAGAATTTAGAAAATTTTGTCGCTATTGTCAAAAGTATACAATTCATGGGGAAATAAAGAAATAGATGTAACGGAATGCTTGTGTTATTTTTACAAGTAGTGGGAAGACTAAGAACTTTACATCTTAACATATATAATACAAACCAAATCCTATTTTGGTCGAATCTTAATTAAATGAATAAAAAAAAGTATTCTATTTTATAGATTATTTTCTATAGATATATAGAAGGAATAAACAAACCATGGATAAATCCAAACAACCTTTTCGTAAATCCAAGCGATCTTTTCGTAGACGTTTACCCCCAATCGGATCGGGGGATCGAATCGATTATAGAAACATGAGTTTAATTAGTCGATTTCTTAGTGAACAAGGAAAAATATTATCTAGACGGACAAATAGGTTAACTTTGAAACAACAACGATTAATTACTATTGCTATAAAACAAGCTCGTATTTTATCTTTGTTACCTTTTCGTAATAATGAGAAACAATTGGAGAGAGTGGAGTCGATCCCTAGAACTACTGGTCCTAGAACCAAAAATAAATAGATAGACTCTTCAAAAGTCCAATCGGAACTCAAGCTCATATTAATATGAATTTTTTGCTCAAAAAAACTAGAATCCAGATTTGATTCTTGTATTATAAACTCTAAAATTATAAATAAAGTAAAAATGGGGAAGAAATCTTTTTTTCTTGAAAGATGTTCGTTTATTCCTACTACTCAAATCTTCATTTCTTTTTCTTCTATCTTCCCGGAGTCCATTCTCCGGGAAATCCTGTTTCAATCATTCTTGTTTCCTGTATAATAATTAAGATTCTTTTATTCCTTTATTTGATTTGTATTCTTTTTTTTTTTTTTTATTTTTGATTAATGATTTTCTTTGAAATAATATCAAAACAATTCTTATTTGATAGGGCTATTTGCGCAAGTATTTTACGATTCAGAAGCAATTGTCTCTTGTACAGATTGTGTATGAATAGGCTATAACTATAGAATAGCCTATCCTCACGAGTTACCGCATTTATCCGAGTGATCCACAAACGACGAAAATCTCTCTTTTTCCTGCTCCTATTTCGATGAGAAGAAACCAAAGCTCTCATTCTTTGTTGAGTAGTTGTTCGAGTAAGTCTTGAATGAGCCCCTATAAAGGTTGATGCAAATAAACGAATCTTTTTTCGACGTCTCCGAGCTGTATATCCTCGTTTAACTCTGGTCATTGAATCAAATCAAATGAAATTTTCTTGAATAACTAATTGATTTCTCTTCTTTCAGTCATCCTTTTCCTCCGGTCGATTAATAACAAAACGGATTCTTCCGATATATAAAATATAAATTCCAATGGCTTTTGCGACTATGACCTTCCCGACCACGATTTTTTCTTTCTTCAAGGTAGGTATCTCGCCTGGAAATAAGAAATTAAAATGCTACTAAATAAAAAAGAATAGTGGGTTTCCTCGTTTCTATGGTAACTTCTGAAACGGTGAGGTCCTCTCTATACACCGGAGCCTCTTCTTTCATTTCATCGAATTTTATCGTGAACTTGTATAGTTCACACTCTTTGGCTCTACCCATTCATTTTTCAATTAGAATTCTTTTTTCAATTCTAATTATAAAGTAATAGTCCTTTTCACAAAAAAGCTATCCATACAGTGACGGCATTTAATTCGGAAAGTTGGCTAGGTAGCTGACCCTGTTAGTCCGTTTTTTCAAGAAAAGGAATAGGAGCATAACCTTTTTCCTCCGCTTAATGGATAACTATTTGTTACCAATGGAGAATTCCTTCTCATCTCAAATGGAGTGATTGGATTTTCACCAATAGAAACCATAAATTCATAACATAATTAAGTAGATTATAGATCTTCATTTTTAGATACTAGTCAATTAAAAGGCCGTCTTTCACTATATCTATCCTAATTCATTGGTAGTGGTCGTTGATACTGTAAAAAACTTTTACATTTTTCAAACTCATGATCTGAAATGAACGAGTCGCACATACACCCTAGTACATGTTCCTCGACGCTGAGGACATCCTCGAAGAGCGGGAGATTTCGTGACATTTCTTATTGGCTGTCGTGCGTTTCTAATAAGTTGTTTAATGGTTGGCATGGCGTGTCTATAGAATCTCATTCTAGATAGAATAGAGCGGGGGGTTGGTTTAGATCGATCTTAACCTGATGGTTGATGATTATGAATGATTTCTATTCACACGGGAAATTCCAATTTTTAAAAGGAATTCGTATATTTATATGGAATCCCCAGTATTATCATTTTCGACCGCTACAAGATCAACGATGCCATGAGCTTGGGCTTCTGTTGCTGACATAAAAACATCCCTTTCCATATCTTCGGATATAACCCATAAAGGGTTGCCCGTTCTTTGTACATAAACTTTTGTGAGAGTTTCGCGAAGCTTCAATAGTTCTTCTGCTTCCAGAATAAATTCTCCTGCTTGTGCCTCGTAAAAAGAACTAGCAGGTTGGTGAATCATAACCCTGATGATATTGATATAACATCATGAATGGTTCTTCTATCTATATATTGCACGATTGGGTTAAAGTATTAAAGTAAGGGGGAATCAAAAGAACAATAAAAAATAGAATTAAACAACCGTACGGGCATCTTTTGTACATTGCATACGGCTCTGCAATGGAATTTATCTTTTCGATAGAAGCTATTCTATCGAAAAGAATAAATAGAACCTATCCGATCCAAATAGTTAAATGATCCATTTACCACCCTTCCTTTCGTAGTAGTTAAAAAGATACTATGATGGTTCTGTTGCTTTATATATTTATCTCGTCTGTGGTTTAGCAATCCCAAAGTTTTTTTTGATAGGATCCAAGAAGGATCAAATGATTTTTTCCATTTTTTTTTAACTCTTTCTCTCATAACATAAAAAGAAGAAAGAGACTTCTGGTGTGGAAGAATAATGGTTTGTGACGCTGAAATTGACTCTTGCTTGACACATAAAATCAAATTGGGAATAACCCTTCTTTCATACTACTATCTCGATACAAAATCTCATGTTAGAAAAAAACAATAAAGGTTTGTTCATATCGAACTCGAATTGCCATGCTATTATTACTTATTCTTTATTTGATTCATATTCGATACAGCGAAGGCATAGTATTCTTTTTTTTTTTTCAAATAAAAAAACTCATTGGCGCCAAGCGTGAGGGAATGCTAGACGTTTGGTAATTTCTCCTCCGACCAGAACGAAAGATCCCATTGAAGCGGCTAATCCCATACATATTGTATGTACATCCGGTGACACAAATTGCATAGTATCATAAATGGCTATTCCTGGTATTACCCATCCGCCTGGAGAATTTATAAACAAATAAAGATCCCTAGTATCATCTTCTATGCTGAGATATATCATGAGACCAACAAGTTGATTCGAGATCTCGCTATCAACCTCTTGGCCTAAAAAAAGTAATCTTTCTCGATGAAGTCGGTTGATTAGGGCAAAATTGTATCCCTGAGGAACCGTACGTGCACCTTTGGATGCATACGGTTCGAAAGAATTGCGAAAAAAAATCAATGTGTCGATTCCAATCCTATTTCTTTTTTTTTTTAACATGAGTTTTGCTCTCCTTCCCCTTCCCTATATTCTATAATGTAGAAAATCAAAAAGAATTTTATGAACTTATTGAACTAACCTCTCATTGATGTATTGTTTCATCGAAATTCAAATTACGATGTCATTTTCTTGTTCCTGAATGGGCCCTTTCAATTCTTTTAGGTTCTTGTTCTACTCCGGGGGAAGATTTGCCCGAATTCCATTTGAGCATATAGGTCAAATGATTCCAGTACCACTTCTTTTTTTTTCAATTTTTCATACCTTTCCCAAAAATATTCGATGTATTCATCATACTACTCCATTGGTAGGCAGTTTAAAATTATCCCTATAGTAAGTCTCTATGATACAAGCAGTAATCGTGTAATTCTTATATATTCTACAAAATAGATTCTCTTATAGTAAGTTATATTCTATTTCATTAATAATGAATTTAATAAATTATTAAGAATTTAATGAAATTTCTATTTTCTTTTTATATTCTTTATTTCAGAATTACTACATTTACACTCCCATTCTATTACTTTTACTCTTACCATTTACAATTTGGTATTCTTTGAACGGAGCCTGGATACTTTCTTTTATCAGTCCAAGTAAACCATCAATTATTTTAATTGATAATATTGATTCCCAATAGGAATTATTGTGCTTCACGCTCCGAATTATTGATGGTTCAATAAATGAATATATATTTATTGGATTGGGCGAAACATAGAATACTCGATCGAGGGAGATAACGGAGAAATACCATATGACCAATCTGTCTGACAAGTCGCACTATACGTCAACCCAAGCTGCATCTTCCTCTCCAGGACTCCGAAAAGGTACTTTTGGAACACCAAGGGGCATTAAGATAAAGAAAAAAATGAAGTACTATATTTTACTTTAATATGGAAACGTAACAATGGTTTTATTGTCTTCATCATTTTTTCTCTTTCTTTTCTATTCTTATATTCTATTTTTATATCTTTTAATCTTCTTTCTATTTAGAATCTTATTTAGATTCTATAAAATAGAACTTAATATTCTTATCTAGCTAGACTTTATAGTATATATAAGTATATATATATAGAACTGGAAGGTTCATAGAGGAATACAGAATGAATAAAGAAAGATTGTAACGAAGGGGATCGATGGGATCAGCCGATTGTTCGAATGATTTCGAATTCTAAAAAAGTATCTATGCATTTTTTTCCCTAAAAATCCTCCCATTGCGTATTGGTACTTATTGGGTATAGAATAAGATCTGTTTCTATTTGTTCTTCTAAATAGAAAGAAATAGAAAGAATTCTATTTCATTAAAAATAAAAAGAAGGGAATACAAATAAATATTAATCCTTTCCTATAAAAAATCTACCAAACAGGTGAAATACACGGTCTAGTCTTTTCCAATGCGATAAAGTTACATAATGTCTATTTCTTTTTCAGAAAGGGGTATTTACATGGGTTTGCCTTGGTATCGTGTTCATACCGTTGTATTGAATGATCCCGGTCGATTACTTTCTGTCCATATAATGCATACAGCTCTAGTTTCTGGTTGGGCCGGCTCGATGGCTCTATATGAATTAGCGGTTTTTGATCCCTCTGACCCTGTTCTTGATCCAATGTGGAGACAAGGCATGTTCGTTATACCCTTCATGACTCGTTTAGGAATAACCAATTCGTGGGGGGGTTGGAATATATCGGGAGGAACTATAATGAATCCGGGCATTTGGAGTTATGAAGGCGTGGCAGGAGCACATATTTTGTTTTCTGGCTTGTGCTTCTTGTCAGCTATCTGGCATTGGGTGTATTGGGACCTAGAAATATTCTGTGATGAACGTACGGGAAAACCTTCTTTGGATTTGCCCAAGATCTTTGGAATTCATTTATTTCTCTCAGGAGTTGCTTGCTTTGGCTTTGGTGCATTTCATGTAACAGGATTATATGGTCCTGGTATATGGGTGTCTGATCCTTATGGACTAACGGGAAAAGTACAATCTGTAAATCCAGCGTGGGGTGCGGAAGGTTTTGATCCTTTTGTTCCGGGGGGAATAGCTTCTCATCATATTGCAGCAGGTACATTGGGCATATTAGCGGGTCTATTCCATCTTAGTGTCCGTCCGCCTCAACGTTTATACAAAGGATTACGCATGGGTAATATTGAAACTGTGCTTTCCAGTAGTATTGCTGCTGTTTTTTTTGCAGCTTTCGTAGTTGCTGGAACTATGTGGTATGGTTCAGCAACTACTCCAATCGAATTATTTGGTCCCACTCGTTATCAGTGGGATCAGGGGTACTTCCAACAAGAAATATATCGAAGAGTTGGGGCCGGACTAGCCGAAAATTTGAGCTTATCGGAAGCTTGGTCTAAAATCCCCGAAAAATTAGCTTTTTACGATTACATTGGTAATAATCCGGCGAAAGGGGGATTATTCAGAGCAGGCTCAATGGATAATGGGGATGGAATAGCTGTTGGGTGGTTGGGGCACCCCATCTTTAGAGATAAAGAAGGGCGTGAACTCTTTGTACGTCGTATGCCTACCTTTTTTGAAACATTTCCGGTAGTTTTGGTAGATGGAGACGGAATTGTGAGGGCCGATGTTCCTTTTAGAAGGGCAGAATCCAAGTATAGTGTTGAACAAGTAGGGGTAACTGTTGAATTCTGTGGTGGAGAACTCAATGGAGTCATTTATAGTGATCCTGCTACTGTGAAAAAATATGCTAGACGTGCCCAATTAGGTGAGATTTTTGAATTAGACCGGGCTACTTTGAAATCCGATGGTGTTTTTCGTAGTAGTCCGAGGGGTTGGTTCACTTTTGGGCATGCTACGTTTGCTTTGCTTTTCTTTTTCGGACACATTTGGCACGGCGCCAGAACCTTGTTCAGAGATGTTTTTGCCGGTATTGATCCAGATTTGGATGCTCAAGTGGAATTTGGAGCATTCCAAAAACTTGGAGATCCAACTACAAGGAGACAAGTAGTCTGATACAAAATTCCTTTGCCATCTTTTGCCTCTATTTTTTCTTTTATTCTAGTATTTAGATATTTCATTATATTTCATATTCATTATATTTCATATATTTATCTTTTTTTCTATATTTTTATGTATAAATAGAATAATATAGAAAAATTCGAAATAGAATATAATCGAACAGTAATAAGATATGAATGACTATATCTATATATACATACTATATAGATAGTAATAGTTAGTAATAGTAAATTGTAAATCTCAAATTTGAATTTCTTTAGTAAATAATCCAAAATGAATAGGTGTGGAAGCTATAATTGTAAACCACGATCGAATCTATGGAAGCATTGGTTTATATATTCCTCTTAGTTTCGACTTTAGGGATAATTTTTTTCGCTATCTTTTTTCGAGAACCACCTAAAGTTCCAACTAAAAAAATGAAATGATTTTTCATTATTTCCATTGAAGTAATGAGCCCCCATATTAATATTGGAGCTCATTACTTCAACTAGTCCCCATGTTCTTCGAAGGGATCTCTTAATTTTTGAGAGGGTTGCCCAAAAGCGGTATATAAGGCATACCCAGTAAAGCTTACAAGTAAACCGGATATGGAGATGGCGACTAGGGTTGCTGTTTCCATTTTTCGATAATTTCAAGATCACAAAGGATCACGATAATGTTGTTTATTTACAACTACAACGGAATGGTATACAAAGTCAACAGATTTAAACCCATGATGAAAGAGGATTTATGGCTACAAAAACCGTTGAGAGTAGTTCTAGATCTGGGCCAAGATCAACTGGCGTAGGGAGTTTATTGAAACCATTGAATTCGGAATATGGAAAAGTAGCTCCAGGGTGGGGGACTACACCACTTATGGGAGTTGCAATGGCTCTATTTGCAATATTTCTATCTATTATTTTAGAAATTTATAATTCATCTGTTTTACTGGATGGAATTTCAATTAATTAGTTCATAAAAACTAGTAAGTCCTAGCAAAAAGATTATTTTACTTATACTTACTTAATGCTTAAGATACTGAATACTTCAACTTAAGATTACCTAAGACTTGGATTTATAGACCATTCTGGTAGTTCGATCGTGAAATTTATTTGTTTCGATATTTCATTTCCGGAATATGAGCGTGTGACTTGTTATAATTGATCCTATTGATAATACAGAGAATGGACCTGTCATCTCTATCAAGATGATTCTACCTCGTCAGATATTTATTCTAGTCTCTGGAGCACGGACTATATAGAATAGATCAAGAAAAGAAATAGTTGAACTATGATTCATACCTATTATTCAGACCTCGCAACCGGATTAAAAAAAAAATGGAAATAGGGAAATAGGTCTTTTCTAAATCAAACAATTTTTTCCTTCATACTTCCGAAAGAAACCTCTTTCTCTAGATTTTGTTGAGTTATTACATTCATTGAAGAAGTGATGATCAAATGGTTTTTACTCAGAAATCCTTTGAGTTTAGCTTTGGTTTTCTTAAATCATCGTGGTTCTAGTATGAATCTGAGGTTTCAATTGATTCATAGGGTCTCAACAAGAGAATTCCTATCAAAAAAAAAAAGATAGGGAAGAGAAGATTCAAGAGGCCTGTCATGATTAACATAAAGAAAGATAGATGAGCCAACTTGATATTGTATTTCTTGGCATTATCATCACAAAGAAGAGATTCCGGATTTTTCTTACTTCGTATCTTTGGATCAAATCGAGTCAAGTGGCTAAGCCACAAGAAGTTTGAAACTCTCTATTCCATATCCGTTGAAACCAGTATTTGTGTGTTTCGGCTTGAGCCGTACGAGATGAAATTTTCATATACGGCTCTAAGAGGGGGAGTCTTTCTTGGTTTACCTATCTCAATAAAGTATATGATTGGTTCGAGGAACGTCTCGAGATTCAAGCGATTGCAGATGATATAACTAGTAAATATGTTCCTCCTCATGTCAATATATTTTATTGTTTAGGGGGGATTACGCTGACTTGTTTTTTAGTACAAGTAGCTACGGGTTTTGCTATGACCTTTTACTATCGTCCAACTGTTACAGAGGCTTTTTCCTCTGTTCAATACATAATGACTGAGGCCAACTTTGGTTGGTTAATTCGATCAGTTCATCGATGGTCAGCAAGTATGATGGTTCTAATGATGATCTTGCACGTATTTCGTGTGTATCTTACGGGGGGTTTTAAAAAACCCCGCGAATTAACTTGGGTTACAGGGGTAGTTCTGGCTGTATTGACCGCATCTTTTGGCGTAACTGGTTATTCCTTACCTCGGGACCAAATTGGCTATTGGGCAGTAAAAATTGTAACAGGCGTACCTGAAGCTATTCCTATAATAGGATCACCTTTGGTAGAATTCTTACGTGGAAGTGCTAGTGTGGGCCAGTCCACTTTGACTCGTTTTTATAGTTTACATACTTTTGTATTGCCTCTTCTTACTGCCGTATTTATGTTAATGCACTTTCCAATGATACGTAAGCAAGGTATTTCGGGTCCTTTATAGAGAAGGCAGATCATAGATATTTGTAATTTATTATATAGGGGAGGAACAAGAGTCTTTTATTGCTACAAATATGTATTATTGAAAAATAAGGCATGTTATTTGGATACTTGTATTCAATTCTGAAGTATTTTTTATTTGATACGAATCGAATAGTTGAACTATATTTTCCTAAAAGGGGATGGATTATGGGAGTGTGTGACTTGAACTATTGATTGGTCCATGCAGATCTATGATTTTATCCGCCAAGTTGGAATTCACAACCCAACGTGTCTCCACATCCAACCATCATGTCAGTCCCTTTATGTAGCATAGGATAGGCCGGTTTTAACTTGAGGAGAATATTTTCTATGATCATACCCGAATCATGTCATACATGAAAAGGCTCCGTAAGATCCCTAGAATAAGTGATGTGGAATGATCCAATGTTCTATTTATTTACTTTGTTTGATTTTTTTTTTTTTTTTTAGTAATTTTTTAGTAATCTTAGTAATTTTTTTATAGTATGTAGATGCATTCATTTCCTTTGCATCGACCCTGATCTATTATACTATCGGAGTTAAATAAGGGATCTAAGGAAGAACAGGGGCTAGACTTTATTAGTAACAAGTAAAAACTTTGTATTTTGTTTATGTAATACAATCGAGATGTTGTGAGGATAAATACCAACCAAAAGATATGAGACAATCCAAAAAGCACTTGATCATGATCAAATTTGTAAGCCGACTTGGATATTGAGCATTTCCCTGTTGCCAGAACTGAATTATTTGCAATGAATAATGAATCGTTGAAACTCGGGGAAATGGAATTTGATAAAGAGTTTATTACATAGAGTCATTCTACATTATATATGTAGATATGTATAAAATATAGGTTTTCTATGGACCTATTTATGTTCTATGGATCTATTTCTGTGATTCTTTTGATTCTTGCTCGAGCCGGATGATAAAAAATTATCATGTCCGGTTCTTTTGGGGGATGGATCCACAAGAGTTAACCTATCCAAATAACAAAGAAACCTGATTTGAATGATCCTGTATTAAGAGCTAAATTGGCTAAAGGGATGGGACATAATTATTATGGAGAACCCGCATGGCCCAATGATCTTTTATATATCTTTCCAGTAGTAATCCTAGGCACTATTGCATGTAGTGTGGGTTTAGCAGTTCTAGAGCCGTCAATGATAGGTGAACCGGCGGATCCGTTTGCAACTCCGTTGGAAATATTACCCGAATGGTACTTCTTTCCCGTATTTCAAATACTTCGCACAGTGCCCAATAAATTATTGGGTGTTCTTTTAATGGTTTCAGTACCAATAGGATTATTGACAGTACCTTTTTTGGAGAATGTCAATAAATTCCAAAATCCATTTCGTCGTCCAGTAGCTACAACAGTATTTTTGATCGGTACCGCAGTAGCTCTTTGGTTAGGTATTGGAGCAACTTTACCTATCGATAAATCCCTCACTTTAGGTCTTTTTCAAAGTTAAATACCACGACATAGGTATCTAAGGAAGATCCTCTTCTGGATCTTCCCTAGATACCTCAATCTTATTATGTATCTATTCTGCAAATATATGGACCGTGTCGGAGATTCAAAACTTATTCTATTATTTTTTATTTTATTTATAATTCTAAAAACTAAAAAATTCCAATGGATTTAAAATGAAAACTTTTTCTTAGGTAAATTGATTGCAAAATGCTTCTGTAGAGTGCCCAATATCTTTTTTATATCTTCTATGCGAAAATATTCCATTTTCATAAGATCTTCTTGACTGTGATTCAAAAGGTCCAATAATGTATGTATATTGGACCTTTTGAGACAATTATAGGTCCTGGAAGACAATTCTGATTGGTCAATAAAAATACATGTCAATGGAATTCCTTTTTTGTTTTTCTTGAGATTAGTGAATCTGTCTTGAAAGGAAAAAAAGGGTAGATTCCATCTGTTTTCATTTTCCTCTAAATTCATGTACTCTTCCTCTGCATGTAGAAAAGGAATCAATAAATCAATCAAATTACGAGAAGCTTCATAAAGTGCTTCTTTAGGAGTTAAACTTCCATTCGTCCATATTTCTAGAAAGAGTATCTCTTGTTTTTCATTCCCAGTCCCATAAGAATGAATACTATGATTTGCATTTCGAACAGGCATAGATACAATATCTATAGGATAACTTCCATCGTGAGATTCATTTGTGGATTTCATATGATATCCACGATCTCTCTTGATTTGTAATTCAATACACAAATCAATTGGTTCTGTCAGGTTAGCTATATGCTGTGTCGTGTCAACTATTTGTACAGAAGGTGGTGAGATAATATCTTGAGCTGTTATGTATTTAGGTCCCCTGACGCAAATGGATGCGCCCCTAACTCCATAGAGATTACTTTTCAATACAATCTCTTTCAAATTTATTAAAATCTCATGTACTGATTCTTCAATACCCTCTATCGTAGAATATTCATGCAGAACATTTTCAGATGTTGCACGTGTGATACATGTTCCTTCTATTTCTCCAAGTAAAGCCCTTCGCATGGCAATACCTATGGTATTGGCTTGACCTTTCATAAGCGGGGACAGAACAAAACGACCATAATAAAGACGCTTGCTGTCTACTCTTGATTCAACACATTTCCACTTTAGTGTTCGAGTGGATCCTGCTACTTCTTCTCGAACCATACTATTATTTTTCTTTTATTTATGATTATTGGATCAGATCATTGAATCATTTATTTCTCTTGGAATCTCTTGAATTATTATTTCTACACACGTCTTTTTTTAGGGGGGCGACATCCATTATGCGGCATGGGTGTTACATCACGTACGAAACTTAATAGCATCCCATTTCTCCGAATGGCTCGTAATGCCGCATCTCTTCCGAGACCTGGACCCTTTATCATAACTTCTGCTCGTTGCATACCCTGATCAACTAATGTACGAATAGCATTAAATGCCGCGGCTTGAGCAGCATAGGGTGTTCCTTTTCTTGTGCCTCTGAATCCAGAAGTACCTGCGGAAGCCCAAGAAACCACCCGACCTCGTACATCTGTAACAGTTACAATAGTATTGTTGAAACTCGCTTGAACATGAATAACTCCTTTTGGTATTCTACGTTCATTCTTTTTTGAACCAATACGTGCATTCTTACGTAAACCAATTTTTGCTATAGGTTTTGTCATATTTTATTAGATCATATTCATAAGAATAAAATAAAAAGAAAGAAGAATCAGAAAGATACGGGGATAGCTATTTAATATAAAAACGAATCCTTTCTTTTTACATGTACATGATGTACATGGGTTTTTCTTTTAAAAAGTTCTTGATTTAGAACTTGAGAAGGATTACCCCTGTCTCTGTTTATGTCTCAGATTGGAACAAATGACTATAATTCGACCCCGCCTACGAATCAAACGACATTTTTCACAAATTTTACGAACAGAAGCCCTTATTTTCATATTTATCATTCCTTATTTTCATTCTGAATCTATTTTTTTTGAAACAAAAATTAGTTTATTGCATTTTTGAACTTCGAATTATATCCCTACGAAAAGGATGTTTCAAAGAATGATCTAATCGTTCGAATCTTTTTTGCGAAGTCTATAAATTATACGTCCCCTGGTTGAATCATAACGACTCATTTCGATTTTGACTCTATCTCCGGGTAGTATACGTATAAAACTGCGTCGGATTCTCCCTGAAATATAACCTAGAATTAGATCTTCATTATCTAATCGAACTCGGAACATACCGTTGGGAAGTGATTCAGTAATTAAACCCTCATGAATCAATTTTTGTTCTTTCATTCCAGGGAACCCCCTTTAAGTATTAATTAATAGAGGAAGAGTTCTATAATTCACTTCTCCTCTCTCTTTTACAAATAGTAAGTTCAAGAGAAAATTAGGGTACCCCAGGAGAATCACCATATATAACACAAAATTTCTCCTCCAATTTTTTCTAGTCGAGCTTCTCGATCTGTCATTATACCTCGAGAAGTAGAAAGAATTACAATTCCCATTCCACCTAAAATTTTAGGAATTCGTTGATAGTTGGAATAGATTCGTAGACCGGGTCGGCTGATACGTTTTAATTTTATTTTATTCCCTTTCCTAGTCTTTCTATGTCGTAAGGTTGAAACCAAGAAATTTTTTTGACTTTCTTGATGTTTTCGAACGTTTTCAATAAAACCTTCTCGTAAAAGTATTTTCACAATGTTTTTAGTGATATTAGTAGATACTATTTGAACTCTTCCTTTTTGATCTATGTCAGCATTTCTTATAGAAGTTATTATATCGGCAATAATGTCCCTACCCATGATGAACTATAGTTATTGGTGCCTTCTAATTTTGATATAATCAACATGCTTCTTTTTTGTTTTATTTTTTATTAAATTTTTTTATTATTTCATTATTAAAATTTCTAAGAAATTTAAAGTATATACATGAGACACAATCTATTAATCAGATCTATTTCAGATATTTGAATATTCTATATATAGAATATAGATAGGATATATCCTATTTTCATCTATAAGAATCTATAAGACCTCGGGTGCTAATGAAACTATTTTAGTAAAATTCAACTGTCGCAATTCTCGAGCAACCGCACCAAAGATTCGAGTTCCTTTTGGATTTCCTTCTTGATCAATGATAACCGCTGCATTGTCATCATATCGTATTATCATGCCGTTGTCACGTTTGAGTTCTTTACACGTGCGTACAATCACAGCTCTAATTATTTCTGATCTTTCTAGAGGCATGTTGGGCACTGCTTCTTTGATTACAGCAACAATAACATCGCCAATATGAGCATATCGGTGATTACCAGTTCCTATGATTCGAATACACATCAATTCTTGAGCTCCACTGTTATCCGCTACATTCAAAAGGGTCTGAGGTTGAATCATATCATTTTTATTTTAATCTCTTATTTAAATGCAAGGGATAATAAAAAAAAAAAGAAATATTGTCTGTCCAGAGATAAAGAAATCCGTAGTTGTTTTTTCATTATCCATACTCCTTCTTCTTTTACTTTTGTTTACCTATCCTGAAATAACAAATTGAGTTCGTATAGGCATTTTGCATGATGCTATTTTCATAGCAGCTTTGGCTACAGTTTCTGATACTCCACTAATTTCATAAAGTATTCGGCTCGGTTTAACAACGGATACCCAATATTCGGGGGATCCCTTTCCCGAACCCATACGTGTTTCTGTAGGTCTCACAGTAACAGGTTTGTCGGGAAAGATACGTACCCATATCTTTCCACCACGACGCGCATATCGTGTCATTGCTCTTCGCCCTGCTTCTATTTGTCTAGCTGTGATCCAAGCAGGTTCAAGTGCCTGAAGAGCGTATCTGCCAAAACAAATCTGATTGCCTCGGCAAGATATTCCCTTCATTCGACCTCTATGTTGTTTACGAAATCTGGTTCTTTTGGGGTTATAGTTGATGGTTGTTTCTGAATTCCATCTCTACTGCAAAACCGGACATGAGAGTTTCTTCTCATCCAGCTCCTCACGAATGAAATGATTCAACACGAATGAAATGATTCAATAATGATTCAATAATATTAAATATTATATATACACAATATACACATGTATTTCTGTATTTCATTCTATCAAAATAAAGAATATACTAATTTTTTATATTGAATTTTTGGATTTGTTACATAGGTAGCTTTATATATAACTAGGTGTGTTTTTCTATTTTATTTTATCTTTTTATTTTATCAAAATTTCTAATAAAAGAAATTCTGAAATTAAAGAAAAATAAAGAAAGGTTTCGCGGGCGAATATTGACTCTTTCCTCCTTCATTTGTAGGGTCAATTCATGACCATTCAGAATAAATATATTTTTTTGGTTCATTACGCCATCCTACCCAATGAATCATTAGGATTGATTCGTTTTCAAGAAAATCCTATGTAATCACGGGTTCCATCGTTCCCATAGCTTCTCTATTAATGCTTAGGCTTTGAACTCTGCAATGGAGCTCTCAACAAAATTTGTTATTTGTTTGCGAGTTAATCTCCTCAGTTTTTCTTAACCCGAAGCTCGATTCAATTATTCTCTATTTTCTATTATTTAGATTATTATTTTAATTTCATTTATTTAATTTATTTTCTTCTATAGTTTCTATTTTTTATTTGTATATTTCTTATTCTATTGTAATTAGTGTAATTAGATATTTTTTATTTTTATTATATTTTATTATATATTGATGTTGATGCTTTATAACACTGCCTTTTTTATTTTTTTTTATGAGTTAATTCTTCATAAACCATACATATGGGAATCATATATCATTGATATCTTTATTCTCTCTTTCTATCATCCTTCCATTTTTCCACATCCCCCTTTTTTTTTTCACAATTCATAATCAGATTTCTTTTTTATTAAAAAAAAAGAATTTCAGTTGCTACAACTATATGATCGATTCAGTCATATAGTGACTGTTTCTTGGGATCTCGACAATACGAAGCAATAAGTTGGTTTTTAATTTTGAGTTTCTTGAGTTTTGATAGTTACTAAGTTTATAGTCGGGCCAGACTGTTTCTTTTTTCTTTTTTCAATCTAAATTCTAAACTCTAAAGAAAAAACTAACGAGTCACACACTGAGCATAGCAATTATAATAAAATCTAAATGAAATCAAAGGGTAAATCAAATTTTTATTCAACCTTATAGAATTATAATTGTTTGTTTTTCTTTGATTAATTGATTAAGAAAAAAATAAGAAAAGAGTTTCTAAATCTTTTTTATCGATGAGCAGAATGGCGAGATAAAGAAAGGTCCATTATTCTTATTTTCTTATTCTTGGTTTACAAATATCCAAATTTTGATGCCTAAGACTCCATAGATAGTTCTAATTGTATAGGAACAGTGATCAATTTTAGCGCGAATTGTTTGTAAGGGAACCCTGCCTTCTCTGATCCATTCGACACGTGCAATCTCTTTTCCGTCGATACGTCCTGCAATTTGCACTTGAATTCCTTTTGTATCCGTTTGTTCAGTTAATTCAATAGCTTTTTTCATTGCCTTTCGAAATGAGACTCTATTTTTTAATTGTAAAGCTATATATTCTGCAAGAATATTAGGTTGTCCATAAGGCTTTTCAATTCTTGTGATAGCAATATTGAGTCTCCGGTTTACAGAATGAAACTTTTTTTGTACATTCATCTGTAATTCTTCGACTCCCCGTGTCCGTCCTTCTATTAATAAGTTGGGAAATCCAATGTAGATTATGACCTGAATCAAATCTATTCTTTTTTGAATTACTATACGGGCAATTCCTTCGAAACCTGAGGATATTTTCTTATTTTTTTTTACATAGTCCTTAATACAATTCCGTATTCTTTCATCTTCTTGTAGACCCATGGAAAAATTCTTTGATTTTGCGAACCAAAAAGAATGATGACTTTGAGTTGTTCCAAGTCTGAAACCAAGTGGATTTATTTTTTGTCCCATATTTTTATATTCTTTTTCCATCCATTTTTTTCTAAATAGGAATCTAAATTTTAGATTTTAAAGAAATCTTTATATGACAAGTGGTTTTTTTTATCAGATAACTACGTCCTCGAGCCCGGGGTTTTAACTTTTTTACAATAGCACCTCTATTGACTTCAGCTTTACTAATAAATAAATCAGCTTCATTTAAACCCATATTATGACTAGCATTTGCTGCTGCAGAATAAACTAATTTTAAAATTGGATAAGATGCCCAATAAGGCATTAGTTCCAGTATCATGAGTGTTTCCTCATAAGAACGTCCCCGAATCTGATCAATTACTCTTCGTGCTTTGAAAACAGACATATATATATGTTGAGCTAAAACTTTTGCTTCTCTATCCGAATTCTCGTTCTTTATCATAAAAGTTCTCCCCCGCCAATGAATGATAAGTGCCTAGGTGAAGCATAGTATAAGATAAGTCAGAAAAGTCTAAGTCTTATGAAAAAGAAAATAAATATACCTCTACTCTTACTATAAGATAAAGACTCTTAAGATATAAGATAAGGCTTTTCACATGAATACTTAGTAGAACGACTAACGACGAGATTTATTATCGTTTCTCGCGTGTCTCACGAAAGTGAGAGTAGGTGCAAATTCTCCCAATTTGTGACCGACCATACGATCTGTGATATAAATAGGTAAATGTTCCTTTCCATTATGAATAGCGATTGTATGGCCAATCATTGTGGGTATAATGGTAGATGCCCGAGACCAAGTCACTATGATTTCTTTCTCCTCCCTCCTGTTGAGTTTTTCAATTCTTCCCGATAAATGATTAGCTACAAAAGGATTTTTTTTGAGTGAACGTGTCACGGCTGATTACTCCTTTTTTTACATTTTTGAAATTGGCATTCTATGTCCAATATCTCGATCTTAATCTGAAGTATAATGATGAATGGAAAAAAGAGAAAATCCTTTAGCTAGATAAGGGAAGGGGCGGATGTAGCCAAGTGGATCAAGGCAGTGGATTGTGAATCCACCATGCGCGGGTTCAATTCCCGTCGTTCGCCCATCATATTATTTCCAATTCCAAAAATTCGATTTTCAATGTTCCTATTTACGGCGACGAAGAATAAAACTATCACTATATTTGTTCCTTTTCCTACTTCTTCTTCCAAGCGCAGGATAACCCCAAGGGGTTGTGGGTTTTTTTCTACCAATTGGGGCTCTCCCTTCACCGCCCCCATGGGGATGGTCTACAGGGTTCATAACTACTCCTCTTACTACAGGACGCTTACCTAGCCAACACTTAGATCCGGCTCTACCCAAACTTTTTTGGTTCACCCCAACATTACCCACTTGTCCGACTGTTGCTAAGCAGTTTTTGGATATCAAACGGACCTCCCCAGATGGTAATCTTAATGTGGCCGATTTACCCTCTTTTGCAATCAGTTTCGCTACAGCGCCTGCTGCTCTAGCTAATTGTCCACCCTTTCCAAGTGTGATTTCTATGTTATGTATGGCCGTGCCTAAGGGCATATCGGTTGAAGTAGATTCTTCTTTTTTATCAATCAAAACCCCTTCCCAAACTGTACAAGCTTCTTCCAAAGCATACGGCTTTCTAGATGTATATGATGATATCTAGACAGATGGATCTTATATGAATCGTATGATGAAGTACCACATGAGTGGATATATAGGAATCCAAATCTGCCGAATCACTTATGTTATGATCTTCTACATCCTAGGTCTCCCCGTTCCGTCATCTGGCTTATGTTCTTCATGTAGCATTCAGACCGGATGACTCTATGAAATTACGTCGATACTTGCACATATTACGGGTAACGTAGGAGACATCTCTATTTTTCCCCGGGGGGTCTTTCTAATTACCACTGCTTAGCTTTCAATTCGCCTCTGACCATCAAATGAAATGTGAATAACCCGTCCTCCTCTCTTTGAAACAAGGGGCGCTTCCGGTTCTGTGCGCGCTTCAAACAATTTTGTCTTCTCCATATTACCATATCTCTAGAGTCAATAATTTTCTATGAGGAACTACTGAACTCAATCACTTGCTGCCGTTACTCAACAGTTTTCTGTTGAGGTCTATCCCGTAGAGGTACTCCAATTGGATCAGTGATCGATTTCTAGGTTTCGTCATAAACCTAATTGGTTACTTCCAATTACGTAAATCAATAGTTCAAACCGCACTCAAAGGTAGGGCATTTCCCATTGATATAGGAACTTCTGTACCAGAAACAATGGTATCTCCAATTATAGCCCCTCTGGGATGTAAAATATATCTCTTCTCACCATCCCCATAGTGTATGAGACAAATGTATGCATTTCGATTAGGGTCATATTCTATGGTTACGATTCTACCAGATATCCCTTTTTCATTCCGTCGAAAGTCGATTTTACGGTATAGACGCTTATGACCTCCCCCTCTATGCCCTGCGGTAATGATCCCTCTGGCATTACGACCTTTACCACAACGATGCTGTCCATAGATCAAATTATTTCGTGGATTGGATTTCACTTGACTGTCTACGGCTCCATTGCGTGTGCTCGGGGTAGAAGTTTTGTATAAATGTATTGCCGTGTTATTAAGTCTTTTGCTTTAAGTTCTTTTCTCTATAAGAGGTGGAATAGAATAACCCGGTTGAAGCGTAATGATCATACGTCTGTAATGCATTGTATGTCCCATAATAGGTCCCATCCTTTTACCCTTTCCCGGGAGTCGATGACTATTCATAGCTCTTACCTTGACACCAAAGAAGAGTTCGACCCAATGCTTTATTTCTGTCCTAGTTGATCCTGATTCGACATTAGAAGTATATTGATTGTTCCCCAATAACCGAATACTTTTTTCTGTAAATACTGCATATTTGATTCCATCCATAAATCCATTTTCTTCCCTATGAGTTCCAGTATCGATAAGAATTCTAGTTCTTACTGTTCATATGTTATGGTATGAATATACCATACCAATTCGCTATGTATGGATGATGAGATTCCATTGATACAGAGCCAATTCCAATAGACTTATTGAATGTTCCCATTGGCGTGCATCCAGCAGGAATTGAACCTACGAATTTGCCAATTATGAGTTGGGCGCTTTAACCATTCAGCCATGGATGCTTAACAGGGATCATCGTACATCGTGAATAACCAAATTCCAATTGAAATGAAATCTTTAGGAGGAATCAATGAAACGACATCAATTCAAATCCTGGATATTCGAATTGAGAGAGATATTGAGAGAGATCAAGAATTCTCACTATTTCTTAGATTCATGGATCAAATTCGATTCAGCGGGATCTTTCACTCACATTTTTTTCCACCAAGAACGTTTTATGAAACTCTTTGACCCCCGAATTTGGAGTATCCTACTTTCACGTGATTCACAGGGTGCAACAAGCAATCGATATTTCACGATCAAAGGTGTAGTACTGCTTGTAGTAGTGGTCCTTATATCTCGTATTAACAATCGAAAGATGGTCGAAAGAAAAAATCTCTATTTGATGGGGCTTCTTCCTATACCTATGAATTCCATTGGACCCAGAAAGGAGACATTGGAAGAATCTTTTTGGTCTTCCAATAGAAATAGGTTGATTGTTTCGCTCCTGTATCTTCCAAAAGGGAAAAAGATTTCTGAGAGTTGTTTCATGGATCCGCAAGAGAGTACTTGGGTTATCCCAATAAAGAAAAAGCGTATCATGCCTGAATCTAACCGGGGTTCGCGGTGGTGGAGGAACCGGATCGGAAAAAATAGGGATTCTAGTTGTCAGATATCTAAGGAAACCGTAGCTGGAATTGAGATCTCATTCAAAGAGAAAGATAGCAAATATCTGGAGTTTCTTTTTTTATCCTATACGGATGATCCGATCCGCAAGGACCATGATTGGGAATTTTTTGATCGTCTTTCTCCGAGGAAGAAACGAAACATAATCAACTTGAATTCGGGACAGCTATTCAAAATCTTAGGGAAAGACTTGATTTGTTATCTCATGTCTGCTTTTCGTGAAAAAAGACCAATTCAGGGGGAGAGTTTCTTCAAACAACAAGGAGCTGGGGCAACTATGCAATCCAATGATATTGAGCATGTTTCCCATCTCTTCTCGAGAAACAAGTGGGGTATTTCTTTGCAAAATTGTGCTCAATTTCATATGTGGCAATTCCGCCAAGATCTCTTCGTTAGTTGGGGGAAGAATCAGCACGAATCGGTTTTTTGGAGGAACGTCTCGAGAGAGAATTGGATTTGGTTAGACAATGTGTGGTTGGTAAACAAGGATCGGTTTTTTAGCAAGGTACGGAATGTATTGTCAAATATTCAATATGATTCCACAAGGTCTATTTTCGTTCAAGTAACGGATTCTAGCCAATGGAAAGGATCTTCTTCTGATCAATCCAGAGATTCTTTCGATTCCGTTATATCTTTCGATTCCGTTATAAATGAGAATTCAGAATATCACACATTGATCGATCAAACAGAGATTCAGCAACTAAAAGAGAGATCGATTCTTTGGGATCCTTCCTTTCTTCAAACGGAACGAACAGAGATAGAATCAGATCGATTCCCGAAATGCCTTTTTGGATCTTCCTCCATGTCCTGGCTATTCACGGAACCTGAGAAGCGGATGAATAATCATCTGCTTCCGGAAGAAATCGAAGAATTTCTTGGGAATCCTACAAGATCCATTCGTTCTTTTTTCTCTGACAGATGGTCAGAACTTCATCTGGGTTCGAATCCTACTGAGAGGTCCACTAGAGATCATAAATTGTTGAAGAAAAAACAAGATGTTTCTTTTGTCCCTTCCAGGCGAGCGGAAAATAAAGAAATGGTTGATATATTCAAGATAATTACGTATTTACAAGATACCGTCTCAATTCATCCTTCGGAACCATATCACATCCCGGATCTGGTTCCGAAGGATGAACCGGATATGGACAGCTCCAATAAGATTTCATTCTTGAACAAAAATCCATTTTTTGATTTCTTTCATCTATTCCATGACCGGAACAAAGGGGGATACGCGTTACGCCACGATTTTTTTGAATCAGAAGAGAGATTCCCAGAAATGGCGGATCTATTCACTCTATCAATAACCGAGCCGGATCTGGTGTTTCGTAGGGGATTTGCCTTTTCTATTGATTCCTACGGGTTGGATCAAAAAAAATTCTTGAATGAGGTATTCAACTCCAGAGATGAATCGAAAAAGAAATCTTTATTGGTTCTACCTCCTCTTTTTTATGAGGAGAATGAATCTTTTTCTCGAAGGATCAGAAAAAAATTGGTCCGGATCTACTGCGGGAATGAGTTGGAAGATCCCAAACTAAAAACAGCGGTATTTGCTAGCAACAACATAATGGAGGCAGTCAATCAATATAGATTGATCCGAAATCTGATTCAAATCCAATATAGCACCTATGGGTACATAAGAAATGTATCGAATCGATTCTTTT